TTTCTTGACCTAACTACAAAGAGGCGGATTTCAAATATGGAAAGATACAAAATAGAACTTCTAAAGCAAAAGATAATAGAAATGACTAGTCTTAGAATATAGTTGAACCAAAACACCTATTTTTTTCGAGTGATCGTGTGATAACTTTTTGTTCTCATTCATTCAAGATATTATATGAGTGAACCTATTACGCAATCTAATTAGTTAAAATGAAAGTAAAAGTTTGAGAAGATTACTGTTCGCTCTAAAATATAAAATAGAATAGATTCGAAAAAAAAAAAGAAATGATAAAAATAGGAATCATTTTCTAATTTGATTCCATAATGATTCAAAAAGAGTTTCAGTTTAAAACGAAATTACACGACCCAATTCTTATTATTCGTTTATAAGTTGAGTTGAAAAACGATCCAAAAATGCATTCGCTGATTACAAACGCGGTATGTGTAGATGTTACAAATTATGAATCAATTTCTTTTTATAAAGTTGTGACTTTATCCTTGTTATTGCTGTCTATAATGATATCTGAATCAAAAACTTGCAATTGGTATTTTTGTTTCTCTCCTATTTTGTAAAAAAGGAAACTCAGGTAAGTGCTTTTTTATAAACATATATATAAAAAGAACATATTTCATTTAGCTCCTTTATGCCTATCATAACTAGTTATTTCGGTTTTCTACTAACGGCTTTAACTATAACCTCCGCTCTATTTATTGGTCTGAGCAAAATACGACTTATTTGAAATTAATTGCACAATTCATAAAAGGAAATGTTTCCGCGAACTTCTGTGTATTTCTAGTTACTTATCGTGTCAATTACCAATTATTGGTCATTGAGATTCATGGTAATTCGGATTAATATTTAGGTATAGATATTACCTCTTTTTTCTCCTTTCAAAAAAATTGAAATGATTGAAGTTTTTCTATTTGGAATCGTGTTAGGTCTAATTCCTATTACTTTGGCTGGATTATTTGTAACTGCATATTTACAATACAGGCGTGGCGATCAGTTGGACCTTTAATTAATTAACATCTCTCTTTTTTTTTTTTATTGACCTCCTTCTTTCTTTAATATCCAGGGGGTCAAATTAAGATTGATGTTCCAGTTAGTGTTTCAGTCGAATTTGATCGAAGAAGATCCGAATCACGCTCTGTAGGATTTGAACCTACGACATCGGGTTTTGGAGACCCACGTTCTACCGAACTGAACTAAGAGCGCTTTCTTATCATAAAAGATAAAACTGTAAAGAAAAGGATTGGCCCCAATACATCTTTTATGCATACTATATAGTATCATAAGAATGAAAGATTCTATATGATATGTCCAATGTGAGTTGATCTCAAAAAATCCCTCGTTACTGCTCAAAGCAGCAGTAATTAGGTAGGGATGACAGGATTTGAACCCGTGACATTTTGTACCCAAAACAAACGCGCTACCAAGCTGCGCTACATCCCTTCCGTTGGTCTACAGTGTCATTGTAGAGAATTCCTGTCTTGTTTTCCACATCGTTATCTCCTCTATGAAAATCTATAATTTTGATTTCCATTTCGTCTTTTTGGTCTCATTTAACATAAAATAATAGTAAAATACTTCTCTCTATATGAAATATGGAACGGAACCTCAAGGAAAAATAACTGACTCTTTTTGGGGAATATTGGAGAAGAAAAGGCCGTTTTTTTTCTGTATTTAATAAAAAGTAAATCTTATTTACTAGTTTCAATATGTATTAGCTTGTGTATTACAATAAAATGAAGGAGGTTTTTCAATGCGAGATCTAAAAACATATCTTTCCGTGGCACCGGTACTAAGTACTATATGGTTCGGTTCTTTGGCAGGTTTATTGATAGAGATTAATCGTTTTTTCCCGGATGCGTTGACGTTCCCCTTTTTTTCATTCTAGTTATTGACGCGGCAAGGAATAAAGAAGATTAGAGATACAATGAAATACCAGCCCCCTCTTTTCTCTTTTTTCCCTTTTAGGGAGGAAAGAGAAAGAATAAAAGTGCATTCAATAGTTGTAAGACTCGAGTTCAGGTTGGAATTAATTTAATATGAAATTTCTATGTATTAAATTTCTATGGAAGTCGAATACAAACTGTGGTTCTAGGGAAAGAGTATTATACAAGATACTTATATGAAATGCTTTACTGTGATTTGAAATATAGTTTAGAAATCTTTCTATCTTATTTCCTATATTGATTGTAGTGAAATCTTGCATAAGAGGATAACAAGTTACAAATTATATTTTGTTTTTTCCTTCCTTTCTTCTTTTTCGTTTCGGATTTAAAGAGGAAGAGTTGAGTAAATGAAAAATCCAAAGGAGGTTCATGGCCAAGGGTAAAGATGTGCGAATACCGGTTCTTTTGGAATGTACCGCTTGTGTTCGAAACGGTGTTAATAAGGAATCAACGGGCATTTCCAGATATATTACTCAAAAGAACCGGCACAATACGCCTAATCGATTGGAGTTACTAAAATTCTGTCCATATTGTTACAAACATACGATTCACGGGGAGATAAAGAAATAGATTGAAGCGAGCACTTGCGCCCTTATCTTACAAGGAAAGGGAAAAATGACATTAACAATGACATTATATATATAACATATTTAACATAGTTAAAGATAATTATAAACAACCCAAGTCCTATTTATTCTAATTAGAGATCCGGCTGAAATAGGATTTTAGGGATAAGAAATAAACTAACCAAACCATGGATAAATCTAAGCGAACTTTTCTTAAATCCAAGCGATCTTTTCGTAAGCGTTTGCCCCCGATCCAATCGGGGGATCGAATTGATTATAAAAACATGAGTTTAATTAGTCGATTTATTAGTGAACAGGGAAAAATATTATCTAGACGAGTAAATAGATTGACCTTGAAACAACAACGATTAATTACTATTGCTATAAAACAAGCTCGTATTTTATCTTTGTTACCTTTTCTTAATAATGAGAAACAATTTGAAAGAACCGAGTCGACCACTAGAACTCCTAGTCTTAGAGCCAGAAAAAGATAGGTTTACTCTTTATTCACTTGAATTCAAACCACCATCCGAACTCAAACACGAATTGATATTTTGTTGGAAAAATCCAACAATCCGGATTGAATTCCCGTGTCGTAAGAAAAAAAAAAAAAAAAAGAAGAATCTGGGAAGAATAAATTTTTTTATTGAACGTGTTTATTCATATTTATTTTGACTACTTTCTTATATTTTATCATATTCTATTCATTTTTATTCGACCTTCCCGGAGTCCATTCTCCGGGCAACTCCGTTTAACCGGTGGATTCTTTCCAACTTACTTATTTTATGATCTCATTGGAAATCATATAAAGACAATTCCTATTTGATATAGCTATTTGTGCAAGTATTTTACGATTAAGAAGCAACTGTCTCTTGTACAGATCATTTATTAATCTACTATAACTATAGCATACCCCCCTTTCGCGAATTGCTGCATTTATTCGAGTGATCCACAAACGACGAAAATTTATTTTTTGCCTATCCCTATCCCGATGAGCCGAAACCAAAGCTCTTATTTTTTGTTGAGTAATAGTTCGAGTAAGTCTTGAATGAGCCCCCCGAAAGCTTGATGCAAATAAACGAATTTTTGTTCTACGTCTCCGAGCGATATATCCCCGTCTAATTCTGGTCATTGAATAAATGAAACTTTAACGAATAACTAATAGATTTCCTTTCTTTCAGTTATTCTTTTGCCCCTTTCCTAGTATATTAATAACAAAACGGATTTTTCCAATGTATAAACTAAAAATTCCAATGGCTTTGGCTACTATAACCTTCCTAACCACAATTTTTTATTTTTTCTAGGCATTTCGCCTCGAAATATGAAATTATACTATAATAGGCATTAAAAAAGAAAAGTAATGATAAAGAAATAGTGGATTCCATCGTTTCTATGGTTACTTCTTAAACGGTGAGGTCTTCTCTATACACCGGAGCCTTTACTTCATTTAATACTTCATTTAATCAATGTTAGTGCTAACTTGTATAGTTCACATTCTTCGGCTCTACCCATAAATTATCCAGTAATAGGTCTTTCACAACGAGCTCTACCTATACAGTAACGGTATTTAATTATGAAGGTTGGCTGGGTAGCTGACCCTGTTAGTCCGTTCTTGCAAGAGGGGTCTATGTTAACTAAGATTTCCTCCGCTTAATGGATAACCATTTGCTACCAATGGAGAGTTGCTTCTCATCTTGAATTCAGGTGAGTGGATTTACACCAACAGAAACCATAAATTTCATACACAATAAAAGGGACATCATCCATTTTTAGATAGGAAATGTAGTTCGTTTTTCCGTTATATCCTATTTGATCATTGATATTTGATCATTGATATTTGAACATTGTTCTCTTTCCTTTGTTTTAGTTCATGATCTGAACGAGTCGCACATACACCCTAGTACATGTTCCTCGACGCTGAGGGCATCCCCGAAGCGCGGGGGATTTTGTGACATTTCTAATTGGCTGTCTTGTATTTCTAATAAGTTGTTTAATCGTTGGCATGTTGAATCATATACATAATGGGCTGGTTTAGATCCATCCTAACCGGATGATTATGAATTACTTTTATTCGTATGAATTACTTTTATTCGATAGAATAGTAAATAAAAGTCATAGAATATTAATTAAACTAGGGTTAATTTCAAATCACGAATTGACGTGAAATCCAGGCTATTTTTATTCAACCGCTACAAGATCAACAATTCCATAAGCTTGGGCCTCTGTTGCTGACATAAAAACATCCCTTTCCATGTCTTCGGATACAACCCATAAGGGTTTGCCCGTTCTTTGTACATAAACCCTTGTCAGGGTTTCACGTAGTTTCAGCAGTTCTCCCACTTCCAGGATGAATTCTCCCGTTGCTACTTCAGAAAAAGAACCAGCAGGTTGATGGATCATTACCCTGATGATATAAGATAATCAAAGGTTTCTCTATTTTTCATGATGAGGGGAAGATAAAAGAAAGATAACAAGAAAAAAAGAAAGAATCGAACAACCGTACGGGCATTATGCATTGCATACGGCTCTACAATAAAATTGACCCTTACCTTCAAATAAATAAAAAAAATAGGATCGATCAGACCCCGATCGGTAAATGATCAACTTACCACCCTTCCTTTCGGAGGAATTCAAAAATACTATGATGGCTCCGTTGCTTTATATATTTATTCTATTTTTTTGTCTGTGATTTGTCTGTCATTCAGCAATCCCAAAGTTACTTTTTTATTTGATCAAATAAACTAAGGAAAAAAGAATTTTTTTTTGCTCTAAAAATATTGTTAAGAGACCTCTGGTGTGAAAAAAGTTTGTGACGCTAAACTGCACTTCCAATAATAAAATAGGAAATACCTTTTTATCATATTACTCTCTCGATACATAATCTAATGTTTTGAAAACAAAATTTCTTATATCGAATTCAAAGTGCCATGCTATTATTACATAATATTCATATTTCATATGGCGAAGGCATAGTCTTCTTTTTTCTCTAAAATAAAAGCCTCATTGGCGCCAAGCGTGAGGGAATGCTAGACGTTTGGTAATTTCTCCTCCGACCAGGATAAAAGATCCCATTGAAGCGGCTGATCCCATGCATATTGTATGTACATCTGGTTGCACAAATTGCATAGTATCATAAAGAGCCACTCCCGGTATTACCCATCCGCCAGGAGAGTTTATAAACAAATACAGATCTTGGGTATCATCCTCGATACTGAGATATATCATAAGACCAATAAGTTGATTTGAGATCTCGCTATCAACCTCTTGACCTAAAAAAAGTAATCTTTCTCGATAAAGTCGGTTGATTAGGGTCAAATTGTATCCCTTCGGAACCGTACAGGCGCCTTTTGACGCATACGGTTCAAAAAAAAAAAATGAATCAATGTGTAGATTACAATACTTTTTATTTTTTCATAGCAAGTTCCTTCTAACTTATAATAAAAGGATTTTATTTCTTTATTTTTTTTTTTTTTTTTTTTTCACTAAACACGAGTTTGTCTTCCTTTCCTTATAACGTATAATATAAAAAAGAATTCATTAAACTTATCCAATTAACTTCTCATTGATGGATTGTTTCATCGAGATCCAATCCAAATCAAATCACGATGTCATTTTCTTGTTCTTAAATGGGCCTCTTTAATCTTTTTAGGTTTATGCTCTACTCCGGGTAAAGATCCGCCCGATTTTGATTTGCACATATAGTACAAATGCTCCCATTACCACTTCTTTTTGTTATACCTTCTTTTTTTTTTTTCAGTTCGCGCATTCCGTAAAAAAGTTGACGGATTCGTGCATATTATTCAATTGATTAACATAAGAGTTTGAAAAACCTTCTACTTACAAAAAAAGATTTCTTTAAAAATAGGAATCCTTTATGATATAAAATAGATTACCGCTTGGTTTTTTTTAACGGAGCCTAGATACTTCAATGTAGTAGTCCAACTAAGCCAACCATAAATTATTCTAATTGATAATAGTGATTTTAATCCCCCCCAAAAATGGATCTAATTGCACTTCACGCTCCAAATTTTTGATTATTAAATTAATCTTTCGTGGGCGAAACAGAGGATATCTCGATTGGGGAGAAAACGGGGAAATCCCATATGACCCAATATATTTGAAAAGTCGCACTATATGTCAAGCCAAGATGCATCTTCCTCTCCAGGACTTCGAAAAGGTACTTTTGGAACACCAATAGGCATTTAATGAAATAAAAAAGAACTAAGTACTATATTTTACTTTGATATGGAAACGTAACAAAGCCTTTCTTTTTATTTATAATATTGTACTTTATCCTAATCAGATTTTATTCATAAATTTTGAAAAATTGATAAAGAAAGTAAGAAAAAAGAAGGGAAAATTATTACGAATAGTGTCCTCTAATGATTAACAAGTATGGACATATTCGCTCATAGAAAATGGCATTAACTTCCCCATTGCGTATTGGTACTTATCGAGTATAGAATAAATCTGTTTCTCTTTGTTCCTACGAACAAAACTGTTCCATTATTACCAACAGAATAGAACAAATATGAACGCTTGCGCTGAAATAATCCACTAAATAGGGGGTCCATAACATAGTTATGGTATAGTCTTTTCCAATGCAATAAAGTTACGTAGTGTCTTTTTTCTTTCATAAAGGGGTATTTCCATGGGTTTACCTTGGTATCGTGTTCATACCGTTGTATTGAATGATCCTGGACGGTTGCTTTCTGTTCATATAATGCATACAGCTTTGGTTGCTGGTTGGGCCGGTTCAATGGCCCTGTATGAATTAGCAGTTTTTGATCCTTCTGACCCTGTTCTTGATCCAATGTGGAGACAAGGTATGTTCGTTATACCCTTCATGACTCGTTTAGGAATAACCAATTCCTGGGGCGGTTGGAGTATCACGGGGGGGACTATAACGAATCCGGGTATTTGGAGTTACGAAGGTGTGGCTGGAGCGCATATTGTGTTTTCTGGGTTGTGCTTTTTGG